CCTATCCACGATTCTGCTATTTACTGAAATAAGTTTACTGAAATATAGGAAAACCCCTATCTATGGAGAAATAGAACGAGTAAGTACAATTTGGAACGCTTTGCTTATGTACAAAGTCACAAACATTATAATTGGATTAATATCAGTAGATAGTTTTTCAGTCATTCATTGAATGATAAATTACTACGAGTGACGGAGATACACGATTTAAATAACGGAAGATCCAATATTTAAAAATTGTATCTAGAATGACTGGAAAAGTGGAAACAAGACCAGATATAATTTGATCGTTATGAGCAAATCCAAAATCTTTGTAGACAGAGCCAAGCATTAGTTCCCAACCATGGGGCGAATGGAATCCGATACATAAATCGGTTAATAAAAGAATAGAAAAAGCTTTTATTGTGTCGCTTAAATTATATAAGAATTCCTGAACCCAAGAGTTAAGAATAACAAGTTCTTCATTACCCAGAATAGAATAACCACTTAGAATAACGAAACAGATTATATTTGTCGAGAAGTGTAAAATCGTATGGATACGATCCTCATTGTGCATCTTGATCAATTGGATCGTTTCTTTGTGGATTTCTATACTAAGTTTTTGTAGATGTGTCTCTGGGTATTCCTTTATCATTTCGTTCAACAGGAAGAGCTCCTGTAATTCTATGAATTTTTCTAGAATACTCTTTTCTTGAATATCATTCAAAAAAGTTTCGGATTGCCTAGTATTCCACCAATGAGTAACCCAGGATTCCAGACTTTTATTAAATAAGAGAGAGATCCACCAAGGCAAAAATACTATAGATGCAAGATATAGAAGGGGAGTGAATGCTTTCTTTTTTGCCATTTTTTTTTTTCATCTGTGAATTCTTAATGAACCCACCCCATTTGTCGACTCTATGCGATCTAATATTTCTATCAAGCATGAGTTTTATTACAAGGTATCGAACCTATGAATCTATTCCCTCTTTTTTCGATGTTGAGTGGCAAAACAAGATAGAAATTGGATAGTTATCATTAGTTATCGTTATAAGAGATCCACTCGTTTGGTCATTTCATTAAGGAGCCCCAAAATAAGGATAAAAAGAAAGGTCGATTGACAAAAGAAAGAGAGATAATGCACAAGAAATGATCTATCTGTATCTAACGTATAAATTCAAAAAATTCTGGATTCTGAAATGAAATGTTTGAATATATGAGATGAATCTATTATTTATTTCGATTTGTTACTTGTTTGGTTACTGAATTGAGTTGAATGGATTTCCACAATACGTATAAAAGACCCTTTTTGCGAAAAAAGGCAGTTTTGTTTTATGGATGTTCCCATATACATCTGTTTTGGCTCGAATGAGCGTTCTGAAGAAACTTCAGTTAAGTTAGGCAGGGGTATTATTAGGATTTTTTTCTCCCTCCTGATGAGAACCATTTTTTCAGTTCATTTCAAAATACTTCAATCGGTACACGCAAGAAATAGGCTAATTCCGCAGCTTTTTGTTCAATTTCTCGTGGAGTCAAATTCTCATCAGTACGAGTCAAGGGAACGGCCCCCTGGCCTCTGATGTCCATATAAAGGACACGACGGGCAGAAATACCCTCTTTAACTTCTATTCTGATGGACTGAATATCTTTCATAAGGAATCGAAGGAAGATGCGACGATTTTTTCCAGGAAATCCCCAACGAAAAATACAAACTACTCCTTCTCTTCTATCGAATCGATCATAACCACTACCTATATTCCACGAGATTGTGCACCACAAATAGGAGCTAATAAAGAGACCTGCGATCCCATAGAAAGACATCACGATCCCTTGTGGAAAAAAAAGGATTTGCTGAGACGGAAATAAGGATATCAAATTCCTACCAAGATAACTGGAAGTTCCAACCAATAAGAATCCTAATGAACCTAAAAAAAGTATAAAGGCCCAGCAGAAATTACTTGGTTTTCGAGACCCCTTTATAAGTTCTATCCATATATGTTCTGATCGCCAACTCATACTAGATCCAGTTGCATTTTATTGGAATTTAGAGAATAACCCAAATAAATTTGACTTTACTTTTTTTGTTTCCGAAATAACTCTCATCAACTAGCACTATTATGATCTGATGTGAACCTTTAGGCGTAATTCATCGAATTGGTTCGGTCTAAAATACTACCTCATATGATCCCCTATAGATATCTACACCCATTTAGATAAATTGACTTTCCATTTCAGACATCCGCGGATCCTGATCTATTTAAAAAGAGCTATAAGAATTTTAACCATATATTATGTTTCCGCATGCATAAGAGCTCTTTCATTTAATTTATGTTCGGCGAAAGCCACATCTTATACCCTATTCCACTAAATAGATATACGTGTTCCGATCCAAATATAAGTCTTGAAAAAAAAACGGATGAGATTTGGTCCCATCAGATCTAAAAAATTTTGTTTCTTTGAACATGAAGAGATAAAGAAGCCATTGCAATTGCCGGAAATACTAGGCCTACTAAAGGCACAAAGATAGAGGGTAAGTTGAGAGTTGTCATAGAATGGGTACCTCCATTTAATATTTGTACCTGTTATTCTTAGATTTTATATATTTTAAAAATGAGTTATTAATTCAAATTCGTATATAATTATACTATAAGTGAGTATATATAATAATTGAGTATATTATAAGTGCAAGGACTATAGAACTAAGTAACTTATTCATTTCATTTTTCTACATGGAATATATGTATGATAATCCATCTATTACTCTTCTTTTATTATTTTGTTCTTGTCTTCTAATTTGAATTGAATAAAAGGAAAGAGTTTCTTACAAAATCCCCTAAAGATTCATTAGAATTCGATCCAACAGGGATTATTAGTCATAATGGAGATTCGGGCGAGATATAGAAAGATGCAAGACTCTATATCTATATTTGAATTATATATACATACGTTAGAAGGGAACATTAAATACGTTTTATTTGCCTTGCCAAATTTCGCGAAAAGCAGAATTCGCTCTTTTATCTTGTTTATAGATACTATCTGATTACTAATCAGGAATATGGGTAAAAAAAAAGATCTCCAAAAAAAAAAAGAGTTTTCTACCACTTTTTATTATTTCTACAATTAGATCTAGTATCACCAACGAAAACCCGAGTCTTCTGGTTTTGACCTTGATTCTGATAAACTAATTGCTTTTTCACCACAAAGAAAATAATGGAACTTAAAGCTCTACTTGATAAAATTTTGATTCAAAGGAAAGAAAGTATGGAGCTGAAATAACTCACTCAGAACGCCTTTTAAAAGATTACGTGGTACGATTGGATCGAATAAGCCCTTATGGAATAAATATTCAGCCGCTTGTGAACCTTCAGGTACTGTCTTATTCAATGTTTGTTCAATTACTCTTTTACCCGCAAATGCAATGTAGGCATTGGGTTCGGCAATAATGATATCCCCCAACATACCAAAACTAGCTGTTACCCCACCAGTAGTAGGAGATGTAAGGATTGATACATAGAATAACTTTTTATTGGATTGATAATCATATAAAGCAGAAGATATTTTAGCCATTTGCATCAAGCTCAAACTTCCTTCTTGCATACGTGCTCCTCCGGAAGCACATACTAGAATAAGAGGTAGCAATTTATTGGTAGCATACTCGATCAAACGGGTAATTTTCTCGCCTACTACAGATCCCATACTACCCCCCATAAACTGAAAATCCATAACCCCAATTGCTATGGGAATACCATTTAGTTGACCTGTGCCTGTTTGAACAGCATCAGTTAATCCTGTATTTCTTTGATAAGAATCAATACGCTCTTTATAAGGTTCCTCCTCCGAATGAAATTCAATGGGATCCAGAGAGACCATGTCTTCATCCAGAGGATCCCAAGTACCTGGATCAATCAAAAGTTCGATTCTATCTGAACTACTCATTTTCAAATGATATCCACATTGTTCACAAACATTCATTTTTGACTTAAACAATTTCTTATAATTTAATCCATAACAATTTTCGCATTGAACCCATAAATGCCTGTATTTTTGAGTTACATCGAGATCATTAGAACTTTTAGTTAAATCACTACTCTTGGTGCTAGTTCTTATACTGGAATTCTTGTTTTCACTACTATTTTCGCTTTCACTACAAATGTAACTAGAAATGTAATTATCACTACCACTTAAAATGTAACTATCGATATGGATTTGAGAATGAAGATAACTGTCAATGCAACTATTAATATGATTATTCCAACTAGATTTAGTATTATACACGTAACGATCATAGTGGGGATCGTTACCCTTAGATACGTCATTCAACAGATAACTAGAATTCCGATAACTATAAAAAGAACTTTCTACTTCACTCAGAAAAGAATGATCATTATCAATCTCAAAAATCTGATTTTCAATATCAAAATATACGGAATAACTGTCCCCATTACTATCCTTAACTAAAAAAGTCTCATCATAGATGAAATTCCGAATGTCCCGAACGCCAAATAAATGATCAACATTATTAGAACCGGTACTATCACTCCAACGAGGAATGCTTTTATACGTATCAGTTATAATTGGATCTTCACTTCCACTGGTATTTTCAATAGGACCAAGACTGTCCATTGATTTACTTAGCCCACATCTGTATTCTAACTCCTCGCTAGACAACATCGAGTTGAACCACCGTTTTTCCATAGAGCCCTCTTGCCCCCTATTTACATGAAAATACAATAGATGAATAGTCATTCGATGAAAAAGCATTTGAATATATCATTTCATATAAGAATAAGCATATAGATCCAATCACTAGGATTATTAACTAATAACGAGTGAATATTGAAAGAAATTATTCTCTTTTGTAGAAATACGGGATATCACTTCAATATGATGGAATCCATTTTCCATTTATTAATTAAAAATATAAAGAGTAGTTTCTCCGATGTCGTGTCAAATTTGCATAAAAAAAAATATTTGTTCTCTCTTATGAACTCATTTTTCGTAAAATCTCGTCTAAAAATCCA